GTTGGGGGAAGCCATAGGTATTATTGCGGGTCAATCAATTGGGGAACCGGGGACTCAACTAACATTAAGAACTTTTCATACGGGTGGAGTATTCACAGGCGGTACTGCCGAACATGTACGAGCTCCTTCTAATGGAAAAATAAAGTTCAATGAATATTTGGTTCATCCCACACGTACCCGTCATGGGCATCCTGCTTTTCTATGTTCTATAGACTTGTATGTAACTATTGAGAGTCGGGATATTATACATAGTGTGAATATTCCACCAAAAAGTTTGATTTTAGTTCAAAATGATCAATATGTAGAATCTGAACAAGTGATTGCCGAGATTCGTGCCGGAACGTCTACTTTTCATTTTAAAGAGAGGGTTCGAAAACATATTTATTCTGAATCAGAGGGAGAAATGCACTGGAGTACTGATGTCTACCACGCACCTGAATATACATATAGTAATGTTCATCTATTACCAAAAACAAGTCATTTATGGATATTAGCGGGGGGTCCGTGCAGATCCAGTATAGTGTCTTTTTCGCTTCACAAGGATCAAGATCAAATGAATGTTCATTCTTTTTCTGTCGACGAAAGATATAGCTCTGACCTCTCAATTACTAAGGATCGAGTAAGACATAAATTGTTGGATCCTTCTGGTACTCGTAAAAAATATAGGGAAATTCTTGATTATTCAAGACTTGATCGAATTATATCCAATGGTCATTGGAATTTCATATACCCTTCGATTCTCCAAGAGAATTCTGATTTCTTGGCGAAAAGACGAAGAAATAGATTTCTCATCCCATTACAATACGATCAAGAACGAGAGAAAGAATTAATACCCTCTTTTGGTATTTCGATTGAAATACCCATAAATGGTATTTTACGTAGAAATAGTATTCTTGCTTATTTTGATGATCCACGATACAGAAGAAAGAGTTCGGGAATTACTAAATATGGGACCGCGGAGGTGGATTCCATAGTCAAAAAAGAAGATTTGATTGAGTATCGAGGAGCAAAAGAATTGAGTCCGAAATACCAAATGAAAGTGGATCGGTTTTTTTTTATTCCCGAAGAGGTGCATATCTTACCCGGATCTTCGTCTATAATGGTCCGGAACAATAGTATCATTGGAGTAGATACACAACTTGCTTTAAATACAAATACAAGAAGCCGAGTAGGTGGATTAGTCCGAGTGGAGAGAAAAAAAAAAAGTATTGAACTGAAAATATTTTCTGGAGATATTCATTTTCCCGGAGAGACAGATAAGATATCCAGACACAGTGGCATTTTGATACCACCAGGAACGGAAAAAAAAAATTCTAAGGAATCAAAAACAAAATCGAAAAATTGGATCTATGTCCAACGGATCACACCTATAAAAAAAAAGTATTTTGTTTTGGTTCGACCCGTAGTCACATATGAAATAGCTGATGGGATAAATTTAGCAAAACTTTTCCCTCAAGATCTCTTGCAGGAAAAAGAAAATGTCCAACTTAGAGTTGTCAATTATATCCTTTATGGAAATGGAAAGTCAATTCGAGGAATTTATCACACAAGTATTCAATTAGTTCGGACTTGCTTAGTATTGAATTGGGACCAAGAAAAAAACAGTTCTATGGAAGAGGTTCATGCTTCCTTTGTTGAAGTAAGGGCAAATGATCTGATTCGTGATTTCATAAGAATTGAATTAGTCAAGTCTACTATTTCATATACCGGAAAAAGGTACGATACGGCAGGTTCGGGATTGATTCCTGATAATGGATTAGATCGCACCAATATCAATCCTTTTTATTCCAAAGTGAAGATTTCATTAGTTACCCAGCATCAAGGAACTATTGGTACGTTGTTGAATCGAAATAAGGAAGGCCAATCTTTGAGAATTTTGTCATCATTCAATTGTTTTCGAGTTGGTCCATTCAACGGTTCGAAATATAACAATGTGGCAAAAGAATCGAATCCCATAACTCCAATTAGGGGTTTGTTGGGCCCCTTAGGTACAATAGTACCTAAAATAGTGAACTTTTATTCATCTTACCATTTAATAACTCATAATCAGATCTTGTTAAACAAATATTGGCTACTTGACAATTTTAAACAGACTTTCAAAGTACTTGAAGTACTTAAATACTGTTTAATAGATGAAAATAGGAGGATTTATAATCCCAGTCCATGCAATAACATCATTTTGAATCCATCCCATTTGAATTGGTGCTTTCTACATTACAATTATTGTGAAGAGACATCCACAATAATTAGCATTGGACAATTTATTTGTGAAAATATATGTCTATTTAAATATGGACCACACATAAAAAAATCTGGTCAAATTTTCATTGTTCATGTTGACTCTTTAATTATAAGATCAGCTAAGCCTTATTTGGCCACTCCAGGAGCGACTGTTCATGGACATTATGGAGAAACCCTTTCTGAAGGAGATACATTAGTTACATTTATATATGAAAAATCCCGATCTGGTGACATAACGCAAGGTCTTCCAAAAGTGGAACAAATCTTAGAAGTGCGCTCGATTGGTTCAATATCGATGAACCTTGAAAGGAGAGTTGAAGGTTGGAACGAGCGTATACCAAGAGTTCTTGGAATTCCTTGGGGATTCCTAATTGGAGCTGAACTAACCATAGCCCAAAGTCGTATCTCTTTGGTTAATAAGATCCAAAAGGTTTATCGATCCCAGGGGGTACAGATCCATAATAGACATATAGAGATTATTGTACGACAAGTAACATCAAAAGTGTTGGTTTCAGAAGATGGAATGTCTAATGTTTTTTTACCTGGAGAACTAATCGGATTGTTGCGAGCGGAACGAGCAGGGCGTGCTTTAGACGAAGCAATCTGTTATCGGGCAATTTTATTGGGAATAACGAGGGCATCTCTGAATACTCAAAGTTTCATATCCGAAGCAAGTTTTCAAGAAACTGCTAGAGTTTTGGCAAAAGCTGCTCTACGAGGTCGTATTGATTGGTTGAAGGGTCTGAAAGAAAATGTTGTTTTGGGGGGGATTATCCCTGTCGGTACTGGATTCAAAAAATTAGTGCACCGTTCAAAGCAAGACATTCATTTGGAAATAAAAAAGAAAAATCTATTCGAGTTGGAAATGAGAGATATTTTGTTACACCATAGAGAATTTTTTTGTTCTTGCGCCCCAAGCAATTTCTATGACACACCAGAAAAATCATTTAAGCGAATTCATAATTCTTAAGGAGATATTTTTCTTTTTACTTTACTAGTTATTGATTGGGTACTAAATAAAATGAAGAAATTAAGTTAAGTAATAAAAAAAATGAATGGTTTGGGCTGTGTATCAACGGCCAATCCCGGCAGAAGGTTCCGTAGGAACAATTATTTATTTGTTTATTTGTTAAAAAAAAAGAAAGCGTGGGAAAGATGACAAGAAGATATTGGAACATCCATTTGGAAGAGATGATGGAAGCAGGAGTTCATTTTGGTCATGGTACTAAGAAATGGAATCCTAGAATGGCCCCTTACATCTCTGCAAAGCGTAAAGGTATTCATATTATAAATCTCACTAGAACTGCTCGTTTTTTATCGGAAGCCTGCGATTTAGTTTTTGATGCAGCAAGTCGAGGAAAAAACTTCTTAATTGTAGGTACCAAAAATAAAGCAGCGGATTTAGTAGCATCAGCTGCAATAAGGGCTCGATGTCATTATGTTAATAGAAAATGGCTCGGCGGTATGTTAACGAATTGGTCCACTACGGAAACGAGACTTCATAAGTTCAGAGACTTAAGAGCAGAACAAAAGATGGGGAAACTCAACCGTCTCTCTAAAAGAGATGCAGCAATGTTGAAGAGAAAATTATCTACTTTGCAAACATATCTGGGCGGGATCAAATATATGACTGAATTGCCCGATATTGTAATAATCGTTGATCAGCAAGAAGAATATACAGCTCTTCGAGAATGTGTCATTTTGGGAATTCCGACGATTTGTTTAATCGATACAAATTGTGACCCAGATCTCGCAGATATTTCGATTCCAGCCAACGATGACGCTATAGCTTCAATCCGATTGATTCTTAACAAATTGGTATCCGCAATTTGTGAGGGCCGTTCTAGCTATATAAGAAGTCGTTGATTATGTTATGATTAAGAATAATAATAATAAGATTAGTTAATTATTTTGATTTATTGGATCGGTTACTATTCTTGTCTTTCATTTTTAAAAAGAGATAAAATGGGATATTGATATTATGTTATGTGATTTCTTGGTATCCTAACTATATGATTAATGATGAAAGTAGATGAGTCGAGAAAGAGATGGTTGAATCAAAATAATTCTTTTTTTCAGTTCGATTTCTGTCAGAGGACAATATGAATGTTATACCATGTTCCATTAAAACACTCAAAGGGTTATACGATATATCAAGTGTAGAAGTAGGCCAACATTTATATTGGCAAATAGGAGGTTTACAAATTCATGCCCAAGTACTTATCACTTCTTGGGTCGTAATTGCTATCTTATTAGGTTCAGTCATCATATCCGTTCGGAATCCACAAACCATTCCGACCGACGGTCAGAATTTCTTCGAATATGTCCTTGAATTTATTCGAGACTTGAGCAAAACCCAGATTGGAGAAGAATATGGCCCTTGGGTTCCCTTTATTGGAACTATGTTCCTATTTATTTTTGTTTCGAATTGGTCAGGTGCCCTTTTACCTTGGAAAATCATACAGTTACCTCATGGGGAGCTAGCCGCCCCCACAAATGATATAAATACTACTGTTGCTTTAGCTTTACTCACGTCAGTAGCATATTTTTATGCGGGTCTTACCAAAAAAGGATTGGGTTATTTCGGAAAATACATTCAACCAACTCCAATACTTTTACCAATTAACATCCTAGAAGATTTCACAAAACCTTTATCTCTTAGTTTTCGACTTTTCGGGAATATATTAGCTGATGAATTAGTAGTTGTTGTTCTTGTTTCTTTAGTACCTTTAGTAGTTCCTATACCTGTCATGTTTCTTGGATTATTTACAAGCGGTATTCAAGCTCTTATTTTTGCAACTTTAGCCGCGGCTTATATAGGGGAATCCATGGAGGGTCATCATTGATTAGTTTTCGAAATAGTCTTCATTTTTAAGCTTATCCCAATTGAGGCAATGCATAGTTCAAGATTGGTTCTTAGTTGAGGAACATAATAGATATAAATACATATATATATACGACTAGAGTTGTAGGAGGAAAGATAGACGATATTACGAAATGGCGGATGGGTTAGTGGGGGTCACCACTAGATATATGGAATGTTTATAAGGCCAGCCACAGCCCCTGTATATTTTTCGAAAAATTCTTCTAGAGAATCCGATTCAATAGAAAAAGAAAATGCGGACGGTTTACGTTATGAAAGAAACAAATGTATATGTGATATTAGATATATACTAGTTATATAGGGGTTATCTCTATCTATATTTCTATATTAATTTCATTTCAATAGATTTTTGTGATCAAATAAGTAATAATTCATTGGTTGATTGTATCATTAACCATTTTTTTTTTTTGGTGCGAGGAACCTATCATCATGAATCCACTGATTTCTGCCGCTTCCGTTATTGCTGCTGGATTGGCCGTAGGGCTTGCTTCTATTGGACCTGGAGTTGGTCAAGGTACTGCTGCAGGCCAAGCCGTAGAAGGTATTGCGAGACAACCAGAAGCAGAAGGAAAAATACGAGGTACTTTATTACTTAGTCTAGCTTTTATGGAAGCTTTAACAATTTATGGACTGGTCGTGGCATTAGCGCTTTTATTTGCGAATCCTTTTGTTTAATTTAATCCTAGAATGAAAATGTAAAAAAGTACGTTACCTACTTTTTTCTTATTTTATTAACTCGTTGCCATTTGCTTCTGTGAATTATATCAATACTTTATTCCTACAATTATGTATATGTATTTGTTGCGACAATACCCCGGGAAGGAGTGATTTGAGGATGAGGAATTTGTGGATTCACTCGCTTTCTCCCTTCCCGTCCTTAGTTTAGTACGATGGAATTTTTCTTTTAGGAAGTGTTTGAACAAAGGAGATATTTTGCAATTGATACGAGACCCAGGACCTAACTTAATAAGTATCTTATCGGATACTTCAAAAAAAAGAAGAAATTTTGTAATTCTCAATCTCAAATTCAATAAATAGATTTAATCTACTCCCATTAACATTAAAAAAAAAACGGGAAATTAAGAAAAAGAAATCGATAAAAAAAAGGGCGAGTCAAGTGATACAAAAAGAACCCTGTTCTTTCTTAGTCCTATCTATAAGAGGAGAGCATATGAAAAATGTAACCGATTCTTTCGTTTCCTTAGGCCACTGGCCATCCGCCGGGAGTTTCAGGTTTAATACCGATATTTTAGCAACAAATCCAATAAATCTAAGTGTAGTGCTTGGTGTATTGATTTTTTTTGGAAAGGGAGTGTGTGCGAGTTGTATATTTCACGAATAGGTTGGATCTAACCGACTGCACTTTATTTATGTTATTCTATATTTTTATAGGATAAATAGGAAAAAAGTGCATAATCTCGACGAATTCCTTCTGAGTAAATTCATAAATCATATGTAAGAACCATAGCATTTCGTTATTCATTGGTAAGTTAACTTTGATTCTCTATCAACCAACCAATAATGTGAGACCATTAACATGGTTAAAGCTAAACTGTTTGAAGTCCGGGCACAACATGGTACTCTTTCTACCACTACGTTAATAACGAAATGGTTTAAAAAAGAATAGTTGATAATTTTTCCGATATAGAACACTCATATCGATAAAATGATTTGAACCATTTACTAGAATAAAGAAAGGGCGCCTTGCCCTTTATTATATTATCCAATGCCGAATCGGCAACCTATGTTATGTATAAAAAGGGGGAATTTTTGGATTTGAATAAAAAAGGAAATCAATTGAAATTTTCTATATTTTCAATGAAATAAAGAACAAATAAAGAAACAACTTTGCTGACAATTATAGATTTTTTGTCTGGTCGGAAGAGTCCTCCTAATATTCTGTTCTTGTATCGGTTTTGATATGTTTGAATATAAACAGAAATAGAGAGGATAGGCTCATTATATTTTAAAAAGATACGGGAATGTCCATAAAATAAAAAATTGAGCGTGAGAGCCAAATGAATCGAAAGATTCATGTTTGGTTCGGGAAGAGATCATGGAAGTTGTGAAATTAATGGTAAGATAATCTACTTTCATTAAACGATTTATTAGATAATCGAAAACAGAGGATTTTGAGTACTATTCGAAATTCGGAAGAATTACGTAGAGGGGCCATTGAACAGCTCGAAAGAGCCCGGTCTCGTTTACGGAAAGTAGAAATGGAAGCAGATGAGTATCGAATGAACGGATACTCTGAGATAGAACGAGAAAAAGCCAATTTGATTAATGCTACTTCTTCTAGTTTGGAACAATTAGAAAATTACAAAAATGAAACCCTTCATTTTGAACAACAAAGAGCAATTAATCAGGTCCGA